TGTTTTTTTTATAAAAAAAATAACAAAAGAACTTTCAAAAGTAAATCCAATTTTATTGTTTAGATTAAGAAAAGTATATAAATCGAACGAACTTAAAGATGAAAAAGATCTTACGACAAGCAATCCAATAATTAATGAATCCTTTAGTCAAATTGCATCGTCGAGTCGGACAAATTTTCCATTGATAAAAAAAAAAACGAAGGATCTCGCTGATAAAACAAGTAAAATTCGAAATAAAATAGAAAGAATCTCAAAAGAAAAAAAAAAAGTAACTCCAAGAATAAATAATCTTAGTCCTAAGAAAACAAATTATAATGCTAAAAGATTGGAAAAATGGAAAATATTAAAAAGAAGAAATGTTCGATTAATCTGTAAATTACCCTCCTTTTTAAAAATTTTCATTGAAAAAACCTACACAGATACATTTTTATCTATCATTAATATTCCCGGAATAAATACAGAATTTTTTCTTAAATTAACAAAAAAAATTATTGATAAATCAATTTACAATAATAAAAGAAAACAAACAAAAATAAATACAAAAAAGAAAACTCCAATCGCGTTTATTTTGGCTATAAAAAAGCCACTTGACAAGGTTAGTAATATTAAAATTAAAGAAAATTCACATATTTTTTATGACTTATCCTACATGTCACAAGCCTATGTATTTTACAAATTATCACAACTAAAAATAAGTAACTCGCTAAGACCTGCTGTTCAATATCAAAGAATACCCCCCTTTATTAAGCCTAAAATAAAGGATTCTTTTGAAAGACAAAGAATGGTTAACTCTAAATTAGCAAATAAGAAACTTCCGGGCTATGAAATGAATCAATGGAAAAACTGGTTAAAAGGGCATTTTCAATACCATTTATCTCAGATCAGATGGTCTAGATTAATACCAGAAAAATGGCGAACTAGAGTTGGCCAGCGCTGTATAGCTAAAAAGGAAAATTTAAGCAAGTCGCATTCATCCGAAAAAAACCGTTCCAAAAAACAACTTGAAGTGGATTTATTATCTAATGAAAAAGATAATTTTCGAAAATACTATAGATATAATCTTTTATCATATAAATTTATTAATTATGAAAATAAAACGGAATGCTTTTTTTATAGACCTCCTTTTGAAGGAAACAAGAACCAAGAAATTTATTATACTTATAACAGGGCCAAAAAAGCCCTTTTTGATATACGGAGAAACATTCCTATTCCAAATGATCTAGGACAGGTTAATATTCCGTATACGGAAAAGCCAACTAATAGAAAATATTTTGATTGGAAATATTTCGATTTTTATCTTAGACAAAAAGTAGATATTGAGGCCTGGATCATAATTGATACCAATAGGTATCAAAATGATCAAATTCATACTAAAAACTCTCAAATAATTTATAAAAAAGATCTTTTTTATCTTATGATTCCAGAAACAAATTCACTAAACTCTCACAAGGGGTTTTTTGGTTGGATGGGAATGAATGAAAAAATGCTAAAGCGCCCTATACCGAATCTGGAATTTTGGCTATTCCCAGAATTTGTCTTACTTTATAAGGCATATAAAATGAAACCTTGGTTTATACCAAGTAAATTGCTTCTTTTAAGCTTAAATATAAATAATAGTAGTAAAAAGATTAATGAAAAGAAAAAGATAAATTTGTTGATAGCATCGAATAAAAAGTACCGAAATGAAGAAGAAAAAGAACCCATAAGCCAAGAAGATCACAAATACGTTCTCTCACAACAAAAAGATATTGAAGAAAATTATGGAAACTTGGACATGCAAAAGGGGAAAAAACAATATAAAAGAAATACAGAAGCAGAACTAGATTTCTTCCTGAAACGTTATTTGCTTTTTCAATTGAGATGGGGCGCAACTTTGAATCAAAGAATGATCGATAATAGCAAGGTCTACTGTCTCCTGCTTAGATTGATAGATCCAAGAAAAATTACTATATCCTCCATTCAAAAAAGAGAAATGAGTTTGGATATAATGTTGATTCAAAAGAATTTAACTCTCTCAGAATTGATGAAGAAAGGAGTATTGATTGTAGAACCACTTCGTTTGTCTGGCAAAAAAGATGGACAATTTATTATGTACCAAACTATAGGTATTTCGTTGCTTCATAAGAGTAAGCATCAAATTAATCAAAAATATCAAGAGCAAAGATATGTTTCTAATAAAAATTTTGATGAAACTATTTTATCACGAATAAGCGAAAATAAAAACAAAAATAATTTTGGTTTACTTGTTCCGGAAAATATTTTATCGTTTAAACGTCGTAGAAAAGTAAGAATTCTAATTTGTTTCAGTTCAAAGAATAGAAATTTTATAGAGAGAAATCCATTATTTTGGAATGAAAAGAACGTAACAAATAGCAGCCGAGTTTTACCTAATAATAACTATCTTGATAGAAAAAAAAATAAATTAATGAAATTAAAACTCTTTCTTTGGCCTAATTATCGATTAGAAGATTTAGCTTGTATGAATCGTTATTGTTTTAATACCAATAATGGCAGCCGTTTCAGTATGTTAAGAATATATCCGTATCCGCGATTGAAATTCTGTGAATAATACACTTTTTCTGTATATCCTAAATCCTATTTATATATACCCTATATGTAATTATAGGGTATATGCAATTAATATACCGATCACGTGCTTTTCTTGTCTCACATCTCATTCTAGTATCCAATATGAAATGACTATGAATAATAGATCTCGAAATGAATTATGAATTAACAGAAGTTTCTTAATTTGAGGCTTTGGATGCGAAAATGCACCCATCATTTTCTATATAAATCAAATTTGAAATTCGATTGAATTCAGAAAATTAGGAGTTATTTGGATTAAATTATTGTATATACCACATAGAAATTAATAGCATTATTATTACTGATCAGTAAAATCCATATTTGTACAAGGAAAAAGGAGAATTTTTTTATGGTAAAAAGTTCAGTCATTTCAATTATTGCTCAAAAAGAAAACGAAGAAAATAGAGGGTCTATTGAATTTCAAATATTAAGTTTCACCGCTAAGATAAGGAGGCTTACTTCACATTTGGAATTGCACAAAAAAGACTTTTCATCCCAGAGAGGTTTGCGCAAAATTTTGGGAAAACGTCAACGACTACTAGCCTATTTGTCAAAAAGAAGTAGAGGGCGCTATAAAGAATTAATTAATGAGTTGGCTATTCGAGAAATAAAAACCCGTTAATTTGAAGCATGATACTATTTGATGAGTTTAGTCGTTTAAATTTTAATGAACTTCTTTTTACTTTCAGAAATACATGGAAGACTTACTCGGGAAATACTTATGATTACACCAATTACAAGAAACGACCTCATGATAGTGAATATGGGGCCTCACCACCCATCAATGCATGGTGTTCTTCGACTGATCGTTACTCTCGATGGTGAAGATGTTATTGACTGTGAACCTATATTGGGTTATTTACATAGAGGAATGGAGAAAATTGCGGAAAATAGAACAATTATACAATATTTGCCTTATGTAACACGTTGGGATTATTTAGCTACCATGTTTACAGAAGCAATAACCGTAAATGGACCTGAACGGCTAGGAAATATTCAAGTACCAAAAAGGGCTAGCTATATTAGAGCTATTATGCTGGAGTTGAGTCGTATCGCTTCCCATTTGTTATGGCTTGGCCCTTTTATGGCAGATATTGGAGCACAGACCCCCTTTTTCTATATTTTTCGAGAACGAGAATTGATATATGACCTATTTGAAGCTGCTACCGGTATGCGTATGATGCATAATTTTTTTCGTATCGGAGGGGTCGCTGCTGATCTACCTTATGGCTGGATAGATAAATGTTTGGATTTTTGCGATTATTTTTTAACTGGGGTTGCTCAATATCAAAAACTTATTACACGAAATCCTATTTTTTTAGAACGAGTTGAAGGCGTAGGTATTATTGGCGGAGAAGAAGCACTAAATTGGGGTTTGTCGGGGCCCATGCTACGGGCTTCCGGAATACAATGGGATCTTCGTAAAGTTGATCGTTATGAGTGTTATGCCGAATTTGATTGGGAACTTAAATGGCAACAAGAAGGGGATTCATTAGCTCGTTATTTAGTACGAATAAGTGAAATGACAGAATCCATAAAAATAATCCAACAAGCCTTGGAAGGAATTCCAGGGGGGCCCTATGAAAATTTAGAAAGCCGGCGCTTTGATAGAATAAAAGACCCCGAATGGAATGATTTTGAATATCGATTTATTAGTAAAAAACCTTCTCCCACCTTTGAATTGTCCAAGCAAGAACTTTATGTAAGAGTCGAAGCACCAAAAGGAGAATTGGCAATTTTTCTGATCGGAGATCAGAGTATTTTTCCTTGGAGATGGAAAATCCGACCGCCGGGGTTTATCAACTTGCAAATTCTTCCGCAGTTAGTTAAAAGAATGAAATTGGCTGATATTATGACGATACTGGGTAGTATAGATATCATTATGGGAGAAGTTGATCGTTGAAATGATAATTGATATAACAGAAGTAGAAGCTATCCATTCTTTTTCCAGATTGGAATCCTTAAAATTAAAAGAAGCTTATGGAATCATATGGATGCTTGTCCCTATTTTAATTCTTGTATTAGGAATCATACTGAGCGTTCTAGTAATTGTTTGGTTGGAAAGAGAAATATCTGCAGGGATACAGCAACGTATTGGACCCGAATACGCGGGACCTTTGGGAATTCTTCAAGCTTTAGCCGATGGTACAAAACTACTTTTCAAAGAAAATCTTCTTCCATCTAGAGGAGATACTTATTTATTCAGTATTGGTCCGTCCATAGCAGTCATATCCATTTTACTAAGTTATTCAATAATTCCTTTTAGCTATCATTTTATTCTGGCTGATCTTAGTATTGGTGTTTTTTTATGGATCGCCGTTTCAAGCCTTGCTCCGGTTGGATTGCTTATGTCAGGATACGGATCAAATAATAAATATTCCTTTTTAGGTGGATTAAGGGCTGCTGCTCAATCTATTAGTTATGAAATACCATTAACTCTATGTGTATTATCAATATCTCTACGTGTGATTCGGTGAAACATAAAAATTCCCCCGTTTCTTTTCTTTATAACAAGAAAGTCAAATGATTTGAATATTTATTTTTTTATTCATCATTGGGTTGATGAATTAAACCAGATAGTTATATGGGTGAAATAAAACGGCTTACAAATTTGCTGTTAAAAGAATGAAATCTCATTTCCTATGTACAAGAATTAAGCGAAAGTAAACATAAGCAGTCAAGGCTGTTTACCCCAAGATTGGTTGATTAATTATCATGACTTGAAGCGGGTTTAAGAGATCAATTGTATGGGTTTTCTATACTATGTATGTATTATCCTAATGAAAGATTCAAAAAAAAGTGGATGGTTAGGAAGACTAAGATACATAAAGGATTTGTAATGGAGATTCTAAAAATTATCCAATAGGATATTTTTTTATAGAAAAATAATTCGAATTGGGGCTTTAAGTTGGTAGAAATTCTTAAGAAGTACTCCCCACGATTTCGACTCAGAGTATGTCCCTGTCCACCAGTTAAGTAAATAACTATCAAAACGAAGAAATCTTTTACTTTTGATAATGGGAATAATGCTTCTTTTTTGAGAAAGGAGAATAGGAAGAAAAAATTCTTGTTATGGAATGCCTAAATTATTTTGCGTAATCGAAAATGAGAAGTTGAAATATCAAATATTTATGCGATATTCCTCTAAAAAGTCTTTTTTTATTCAAGGCTAAAGTTTTTAATCAACAAAGAAAAATGAAAATTCTTAAAATATGAGATCAATTCAGAAGCACTTTTTATTATAAATCTAGCAGACAGAATTCCATTAGTCTAATTCTAGGCCTTAGGATAAGAGTTTTATTCTCTATAGATCCTACAAACACATCAACGCATCAAGATAAAGATAAATAGTGTTGAAGGGTTATTAGATTTATTTATGACCTATGAGGAGCCGTATGAGGCGAAAATCTCATGTACGGTTCTGTAATAGCGATGAAAGCAGTAATGTTATTGTCGACTATGATTATCTAACAGTTTAAGTACAGTTGATATAGTTGAAACACAATCAAAATATGGGTTTTGGGGATGGAATTTGTGGCGTCAACCTATAGGGTTTATCATTTTTTTAATTTCTTCTCTAGCCGAGTGTGAGAGATTGCCTTTTGATTTACCAGAAGCAGAAGAAGAATTAATAGCTGGTTATCAAACCGAATATTCAGGTATAAAATTTGGCTTATTTTATATTGCTTCATATTTAAATCTATTAATTTCTTCTTTATTTGTAACAGTTCTTTACTTGGGGGGGTGGAATCTTTCTATTCCAAACCTATTTTGTACTGAGTTATTTGACATAAATAAAAGAGGGAAGGTTTTTGGAACAATAATAGGTATCTTTATTACACTGACTAAAACTTATTTGTTCTTATTCATTTCTATTGCAACAAGATGGACTTTACCAAGGCTGAGAATGGACCAACTATTAAATCTTGGATGGAAATTTCTTTTACCTATTTCTTTAGGTAATCTATTATTAACGACTTCGTTCCAACTTCTTTCACTGTAAAGGGATAGAATATTATATTCTTCATAACTTGTCTCAAACAAGAGAAAGAAATGAGTAAAATTATTTATAGATATTCCGACATGTTCCCTATGCTAACTCGGTTCTTAAGCTCTGGTCAACAAACAACACGAGCTGCCAGGTATATTGGTCAAGGTTTCGTAATTACCTTGTCCCACGCGAATCGTTTACCTGTAACTATTCAATACCCCTATGAAAAGTTGATTACATCAGAACGTTTCCGAGGCCGAATCCACTTTGAGTTTGATAAATGCATTGCTTGTGAAGTATGTGTTCGTGTATGTCCTATAGACCTACCCCTTGTAGATTGGAAATTACAAACGGATATTCGAAAGAAACGATTACTTAATTACAGTATTGATTTTGGAATTTGTATATTTTGTGGTAATTGTGTTGAGTATTGTCCAACAAATTGTTTATCAATGTCCGAAGAATATGAGCTTTCTACTTATAATCGTCATGAATTGAATTATAATCAAATTGCTTTAGGCCGGTTACCGGTATCAATAATGGAAGATTTCACAATTCGAACAATTTCTTCGAATTTACCTCAACCCAACAATATATAAAACTCTCGATTCACAAAACATTTACAAATACAAAAAAAGATAACTTCTTTTTTCCTGGTCAGGTCAACAAAGACATGAAATTTTTCGATTTTTTTTATAAAATTAAATGGATTTACCCGGACCAATACATGATTTTCTTTTAGTCTTTCTAGGATCGGGTCTTATATTAGGAAGTCTCGCAGTAATATTACTTCCAAATCCAATTTATTCGGCCTTTTCGTTGGGATTGGTTCTTTTTTGTATATCCTTATTCTATATTCTATCGAACTCTTATTTTGTAGCTGCCGCGCAGCTCCTTATTTATGTAGGAGCTATAAATGTTTTAATAATTTTTGCTGTGATGTTTATGAATGGTTCAGAATATTATAATGATTTTCATCTTTGGACGGTTGGGGATGGAATTACTTCAATGATTTGTACAAGTCTTTTTATTTCACTAATTACTACTATTTTGAATACGACCTGGTATGGCATCAGTTGGACTACCAAATCAAATCAGATTTTAGAACAAGATTTAATAAGTAATAGTCAACAAATTGGAATTCATTTAGCAACGGATTTTTTTCTTCCATTTGAACTCATTTCAATAATCCTTTTAGTCGCCTTAATAGGTGCTATTTCTATAGCTCGTCAATAATAAATCTTTAAAACAAGTAATTTAATTCAAATAAAATTAACTAACACAAAAGGTATAATTCGTTAATTCGCATTACTGTTTAAAAAATGGAATAGAAAGGCTTTACTTTGTATATCGACCTATTACCAATCTATTTCCTTGTTTCATATTTTTGTTAGAATCGAATCTATTGAATTATTGTTCAGATTAAAACTTAAAACGAATCCAAATTGATCTTGATAGGGAGTTTATTAATGATGGTCGAACATATACTTGTTTTGAGTGCCTATTTTTTTTCTATTGGTATCTATGGGTTGATCACAAGTCGAAATATGGTTAGAGCCCTTATGTGTCTTGAACTTTTATTAAATTCAGTTAATATAAATTTTGTAACATTTTCTGATATTTGTGATAATCGTCAATTAAGAGGAGATATTTTTTCCATTTTTATTATAACTATTGCAGCCGCTGAAGCCGCTATTGGACCAGCTATTGTTTCATCAATTTATCGTAACAGAAAATCAACTCGTATTAACCAATCAAACTTGTTGAATAAATAGTATTCATTATTGTATCAGTGCAAAATTGAATATTTATAAATAAGTTTAAATTCATAGGTTTGAGACAGGTAAGGCAAGGTTGGGGTTGAAAAAAAAACACAGGAAATCGAAGTATTTTGGTCCTTTTGCATAAAGAAATTAGGAAGTAAATTGATTATGATCACTCATTGATTCGTCCAGTATCTAACTATAGGATTCATTTATAAGTTAGTTTATTAGATAGAAAATTTATGACGTTCAAAATGTATAGACCCAATGTCACATTCAGTAAAGATTTATGATACATGTATAGGATGTACCCAATGTGTCCGGGCGTGCCCCACCGATGTATTAGAAATGATACCTTGGGATGGATGTAAAGCTAAACAAATTGCTTCTGCCCCAAGAACCGAAGACTGCGTTGGTTGTAAGAGGTGTGAATCTGCGTGTCCGACGGATTTTTTGAGTGTTCGGGTTTATTTATGGCATGAAACAACTCGCAGTATGGGTCTAGCTTATTGATACATTCCATAAAACTCTACTTGAACCCATTTTATTTTTTTTACCGACAAAACTCGTGCTCAATTTAATTTGATTTTGGGCACGGGTTTTTCTGGCCCAAGTGTATCTTGTCTTTACCACGAACCATTTTCCTTGTTTAACAATAATTGCAGTTTTGCCAATATTTGCAGGTTGCTTAATTTTTTTTCTTCCACATAGGGGAAATAGAGTAATCCGGTGGTATACTCTATGTATGTGTATCTTAGAGCTTCTTCTAACTACTTATGTATTCTGCTATCATTTTCAATCAGATGACTCATTAATCCAACTAATGGAGGATTATAAATGGATCCTTTTTTTGGATTTTCATTGGAGATTAGGAATAGATGGACTCTCTATAGGACCCATTTTACTAACGGGATTCATCACTACTTTAGCTACTTTAGCGGCTTGGCCGGTTACTCGAGATTCTCGATTGTTTCATTTTCTAATGTTAGCAATGTACAGTGGACAAATAGGCTTATTCTCTTCTCGAGATCTTTTACTTTTTTTTCTCATGTGGGAGTTAGAATTAATTCCCGTTTATCTACTTGTATCCGTGTGGGGAGGAAAAAAACGTCTGTATTCGGCTACAAAATTTATTTTGTACACGGCAGGAGGTTCCATTTTTCTTTTAATGGGAGTTCTGGGTATTAGTTTATATAGTTCTACTGCACCAACATTAAATTTTGAAATATTGGCTAATAAGTCCTATCCTGCGGCCTTGGAAATATTATTTTATATTGGGTTTTTTCTTGCTTTTGCTGTCAAATTACCAACCATACCCCTACATACATGGTTACCAGATACCCACGGAGAAGCGCATTATAGTACTTGTATGCTTCTAGCCGGAATCTTATTAAAAATGGGAGCGTATGGATTAATTCGGATCAATATGGAATTATTTCCTCATGCTCATTCTCTCTTTTCTCCTTGGTTGATACTAGTGGGTGCAATGCAAATAATTTATGCAGCTTCAACATCTCTTGGTCAGCGGAATTTAAAAAAAAGAATAGCCTATTCCTCTGTATCTCATATGGGTTTCATAATTATAGGAATTGGTTCTATCACGGATATGGGGCTCAATGGAACCCTTTTACAAATAATCTCCCATGGATTTATCGGTGCTGCACTTTTTTTCTTGGTCGGAACAACTTATGATAGAATACACCTTCTTTATCTTGACGAAATGGGTGGAATAGCTATCCCAATGCCAAAAATGTTCACGATGTTCAGTAGTTTTTCGATGGCCTCCCTCGCATTGCCGGGTATGAGTGGTTTTGTTGCCGAATTTATAGTATTTTTGGGATTAGTTACTAGTCCAAAATTCCTTTTAATGGCAAAAATCCCAATTACTTTTGTAATAGCAATTGGAATGGTATTAACCCCTATTTATTTATTATCTATGTTACGCCAGATGTTCTATGGATACAAGATATTTAATGGCCCCAACTCTTATTTTTTTGATTCTGGGCCGCGAGAGTTATTTCTGTCGATCTCTATTTTTTTACCCGTACTCGGTATTGGTATGTACCCGGATTTCGTTCTTTCACTATCAGTTGAAAAGGTTGAAGCTATCCTATCTAATTCTTTTTATAAATAGTTTTTTTGATAAAAAACGAAAAAACTATCTTATCATTTACAAAAGGGTTCATTTTACAATGACAAAAAGAATACTTTTTTCTCTTGTGTTAAGTAAAAAAATAAATTTGAACTAGCGAGAGCCTCGTGACTTTGATTCGTGGGACTTTCACTAGTTCATTTTATCTGATATGCGGTGTATGCTTTTCTATTATTAAGTGGTAAGAACACCTTTTTTTTTTTCAATTTAATTAGATGTTAATTTAAATGAACCATAACTATGTAAACCTATTCCTAATAGGTTTACTCCAAAATAGCATATCCAAATTATAAGAAATCCAATAAAGGCTACAATTGCTGAATTTGTACCCTTCGATTTTATATTTTTTATATTTGTTTGAGTATGCAAATAAATTGCAAATATGATCCAAGTAATAAAGGCCCAAGTTTCTTTTGGGTCCCAACTCCAATAGGATCCCCATGCTTCGTTAGCCCATACTGCTCCAGAAAGGATTCCTATGGTTAAAAAGAGAAATCCTAGACTAATAACCCGATAACTCCAATAATCCAATTGTTGAATCAATTGTGACTTATAATAATTTATTGGAGAAAAAAAAGAAGTTTTTTGTAAAACGTTTTTTCCTTTTCCTTGATGCATGTATTGGGCTTTACCAAGTAAAAATGACTCGTTTAAATTTAATAAACAATTATTCGTAGAAAAAAAGAGAATTTTTTTTCTAACTGTAATGACTAGAAGTGATACTGATAATAATGATCCACATAAAAGGGACACATATCCTAATATCATCATACTTACGTGCATTATTAACCATTCGGACTGAAGGGCGGGTACTAATATTGTGGATTCGTGTATTTCAGTTAAAAGACCTGAAGTAGCAAAGCCCTGGGAAAAAAGAGCACTTGGACTAATTATTGTGTTTAGAATATTTTTATTTTTTTTGAAATGTGGAACGATATAAATAAAGGAAAAACTCCATGAAAGGAAGATTAATGATTCATATAAATCACTTAGTGGAAAATGTTTTGAATAAATCCAACGAGAAATTAATAATCCTGTTATACATAAAAAGATCATTATCATGCCCTTTTCGGATGAATCATATAGTTTTACGATTTCATCAACAAAAAGGGTTATCAAATGGATTGTAATTAGAATTGAAACGGTAGAAAAAGAAATATGAGTTAATATATGCTCTAAAGTGGAAAATATCATAAAAAAAGTCCCTTAATTATAAAATCGAAATCGGAATTTATTATTATTCATTATAGGATCTATATTTATTTATTTTTTTAGGAGATGATATGCCGTGCCGCTACTCGGACTCGAACCGAGATGCTCTAGCACTGCTTCCTAAGAGCAGCGTGTCTACCAATTTCACCATAGCGGCTTGTCTTGACCCCATAATAACCTATGAATAAGAAGTCGTCTAGATTTAAGAATTCAATTAGGTGCAATGTTTTATAGAAAAGATTCAAATCAATGAATAAAAATTTTTTCAAATATGTACTTGAAGGTTCATTTTTAGTTTAGGGTTTTGGTTTTATTGTGGAGTTTAGACTCGTCTCGATTTGAGCTGTTCTAAAACCAGTGAGTCTTACTATGAATTAAGTCCCCCCCTTCCCCAAAAAACTTATTTTTTAATTTACCCTTTTTATTTATTTGATTTAAAAAAGCGAAACAAAAAAATAAGTTTTATTAATGAACAAAAAAAAGATTTTCGATTATTCAAAATTCACACATATTTATCCATAATATTTTCATTAAGTGTTTTACGGGAATTTATTGCGAGAGATATATCGTCTATAATATAAAGATTTATAGAAAAAAAGTAAGAAAGTTGTACAAAAAAGAAAATTTTATAGTACAAATAGGTTGATGCAAAAAAGAATACTCCCGCCTTGGAAAGAAAAAATATTCAAAATAGAGTATCTTGTGTGTTTTTTTTTAACAAAAAAACACTTTGTTTTAATTCGGCCAAAGTAAACAGAAGAATTCCATTTCCCGGTGAATTAATCCATAGGAAATGGAATTGGGGAATTTTATTTTTGAAACGGAAGGGTTCCGTTTTTGAGTAAGGTCGGTTTAGGTTGTTCTAAGGTTTTCCGCTTTATTTCTTAATAACTTATTTTTTTATTTTATTTGTTTGTCCCACAAAAAAACTTTTTGAAGTCCCGGTAGAAAGAGATTTCGCTAAAGAAAATGCTTTTAACGCCGACCAATAGCCTTTCCTTTTCCAAAAATTTTTACGAATATGCTTTTTTGATGCAGAAGTGCGTTTTTTTGGAACTGCCATTTAAATAAAAATTAAGAGATTACTCGTTGGTATAGCTGGATGTGAAAGACATCTATTGTTCAAAAAAATCTGCTCTTTTCTAGATAATTTTTTTCTAAAAGAATAAAATACGAACGATATGGTAAAATCGCATAAAATTTTTCTAAAAAAAAAAGAAGAATATTTTTAGTAATTTGTCAAAATTTGACTTTAATTTGAATTTGAAAATTATATGGATATCAATGAGTAATCTTTGTCTTTCATATGATTTGACCGATTAGAACTTCTTTATTTGAATATTTGAAATATTTAGAATAAATTTAGGAAGAGAAAGAATAAGTAAAAAGAAAAAAAAAATGAAAAAATTCTATATTTAAGTTAGTGCATATTTTCATTTTTTTTATTGACTCCTTTGAAAAGAAGTAAAATCCGATAAATCAGAAAGAATAAATTACGAATTTAAATTTTTTTATGCAACAAATATATCAATATGGGTGGATTTTACCTTTTGTTACACTTCCAGTTCCTATGTTAATAGGAATGGGACTTCTTCTTTTTCCGACAGCAACAAAAAATCTTCGTCGTATGTGGGCTTTTACAAGTATTTTATTGTTAAGTATAGTCATGGTTTTTTCAACTAATTTATCTATTCAGCAAATAAATAGCAGTTCTATCCACCAATATGTATGGTCTTGGACACTCGATAATGATTTTTCTTTAGAATGGGGCTGTCTGGTGGATCCGCTTACTTCTATTATGTTAATGTTAATTACTACTGTTGGAATCATGGTTCTTATTTATAGTGATAATTATATGGCTCACGATCAAGGATACTTGAGATTTTTTGCTTATATGAGTTTTTTCAGTATTTCCATGTTGGGATTAATTACTAGTTCAAATTTGATACAAATTTATTTTTTTTGGGAATTGGTTGGAATGTGTTCTTATCTATTAATAGGGTTTTGGTTTACGCGACCTTCTGCGGCAAATGCTTGCCAAAAAGCATTTGTAACTAATCGTGTGGGGGATTTGGGGTTATTATTAGGAATTTTAGGTTTTTATTGGATAACAGGTAGTTTTGAATTTCGGGATTTATTCAAAATCCTTAATAACTTGATTTATAATAATGAAGTTTCTTTTTCCTTTGTTACTTTGTGTGCTGCTTTATTATTTGCCGGTGCGGTTGCTAAGTCTGCACAATTCCCTCTTCATGTGTGGTTACCCGATGCTATGGAAGGACCCACTCCCATTTCCGCTCTTATACACGCTGCTACTATGGTAGCAGCGGGGATTTTTCTTGTAGTTCGCCTTCTCCCTCTTTTTATGGTTATACCCCATATAATGAATTTAATCGCGTTGATAGGCACAATCACACTATTATTAGGAGCTACTTTAGCTCTTGCTCAAAAAGACATTAAAAGGGGTTTAGCCTATTCGACAATGTCTCAATTGGGTTATATGATGTTAGCCCTAGGAATGGGGTTTTATCGAAGTGCTTTATTTCATTTAATTACTCATGCTTATTCCAAAGCATTATTATTTTTAGGATCTGGGTCCGTTATTCATTCAATGGAAACCCTTGTTGGCTATTCTCCGGATAAAAGTCAGAATATGGTTCTTATGGGCGGTTTAACAAAACATGTACCGATTACCAAAACTTCTTTTTTATTAGGTACACTTTCTCTTTGTGGTATTCCGCCTCTTGCTTGTTTTTGGTCAAAAGATGAAATTCTTAATGATAGTTGGTTGTATTCGCCAATTTTCGCAATAATGGCTTGGGGCACCGCGGGATTAACCGCATTTTATATGTTTCGCATTTATTTGCTTACTTTTGAAGGCCATTTAAACATTCATTTTAAAAATTACAGCGGAAATCAAAATGCTTCTTTCTATTCCATCTCTCTATGGGGTAAGAGGTATTCAAAAAGAATTAACAAGAATTTTAGTTTATTAAGAATGAATAACAATGAAAGTTCTTCTTTTTTTTCGAAAAAGACATATCGAAGTCATCAGAATGTAAGAAAAAGGGGAGGGGGGAGGCCTTTTATTAATATTCTTCGTTTTGATAAAAAAAAGGCCTTTTTTTATCCTTATGAGTCGGATAATACAATGTTATTTCCTTTACTTCTATTAGTCCTATTTACTTTTTTTGTTGGATCTATAGGACTTCCTTTTAGAACAGATTTGGATATATTAACCAAATGGTTAGAACCCCCTATTAAGTTTTTACATGAAAAATCAAAAGATTCGA